TATCATAGTATAGCATAGAACATATATAAAATATAATAAAAAGACTTATATACGTATGTATGAAATAATAAATATGAAATCCGCCGTAAAAAAAATGAATATTTGGGGGGAATGTTGAGGCGGAAAGGGACATATTTTTTTTAATAAAAAGGGGAATATCTACCGAATTGAATTGTTGTACATTTCAATTTGAATTAGGAATTCCGCGTACAATACAAGTGGTTATTAACTATATATATATATAATCGTATGTAATATAATACCATTACGTATTACATTACCATTATGTATTACAAATTACTATAAAGTAGGAGGGTTTAAAATGCGAGATCTAAAAACATATCTCTCCGTGGCACCGGTAGTAAGTACTCTATGGTTCGGGTCTTTAGCGGGTCTATTAATAGAGATCAATCGTTTATTCCCAGATGCGTTGGTATTCCCATTTTTTTCATTCTAGTTATTGACTTGGGAAGGGGTGAAGAAGATTAGAAAAACAATCAAATATCTGTGACTAATCCCCTTCCCCTTCTTTTCTTTTTTTTAGAGTTTTTAGACTTAGAATAAGTTAGAAAAGAGAAAGAATAAAAGTGGATTCAACCTCAGTCAAACTCGGACTCGGCGCCGGGTTCCAATTGAATTAAAAAAAGAGTGAGAACGGAAATGAAAATGGGATGGCTAGGGCAACAATATCATACAAGATACTTAAACGAAAAACTGTACTGCGATTCTAAATTTAGAAATAATTGTATTACTACTATAAATTTGATTTCAACGAAATCTTTCATAATTTTATTTCGAGTTACCAACTTCTTTTTTTTCTTTCTTCTTTTCTTCATTTTGGATCGGAAAATGGAAGAGTTGCGTGAATAAAAAATCCAAGGGGGGTTCATGGCCAAGGGTAAAGATGCCCGAGTAACGGTTATTTTGGAATGTACTCGTTGTGTTCGAAACGGTGTTAATAATGAATCAATCGGCATTTCCAGATATATTACTCAAAAGAATCGACACAATACACCAAGTCGATTGGAATTGAGAAAATTCTGTCCCCGTTGTTACAAACATACGATTCATGGGGAAATAAAGAAATAGATGGAACCGATCGTCTGTGTGTCACCCTTTTCCAATCCAAGGAAGATGAAAAATTACATATATTAGACATATTTTATATTAAAATATAAAAAAACCAAATCCTATTTCTTAATTCTAAATCATTTTAGATCCGATCGAAATAGGATTTTCGGGAATTTTGGGATAAGGAATAAACAAACCATGGATAAATCCAAGCGACTCTTTCTTAAATCCAAACGATCTTTTCGTAGGCGTTTGCCCCCGATTGAATCGGGGGATCGAATTGATTATAGAAACATTAGTTTAATTAGTCGATTTATTAGTGAACAAGGAAAAATATTATCTAGACGGGTAAATAGATTGACCTTAAAACAGCAACGCTTAATTACTATTGCTATAAAACAAGCTCGTATTTTATCTTTGTTACCTTTTCTTAATAATGAGAAACAATTTGAAAGAAGCGAGTCGACCGCTAGAACTATAGGTCTTAGAACCTGGAATAAATAGGCTTACTCTTCAATTGAATTAAAATTATAATTCAAACTCAACCGCGGATTGATGCTTTGTTCTAAAAAGACGAGAATCTCGATTTGATTGTGGTGTCGTAAAAAAAAAAAGAATCGTGGAAGAAGAATAAATCTTTTTTTTATTGAACATATTTGCTAATTTTTAACACTTTATCATATTATCATATTTTATGATACTAATTTCTACTCTACCTTCTCGGAGTTCATTCTCCAGAGAACTCCATTTTAAACATTCCGCTGGATTCTTTCCAATCTTTTTATTTTATAATCTCATTGGAAACCATATAAAGACAATTTCTATTTAATATAGCGATTTGGGCAAGTATTTTACGATTAAGAAGCAGCTGCTTCTTGTACAAATTGTGTATGAATCTACTATAACTGTAGTATACCTTATTATATCGAATTACTGCATTTATTCGAGCGATCCACAAATGGCGAAAATTTCTTTTTAGCTTACCTCTATCCCGATAAGCTGAAGCCAAAGCTCTTATTTTCTGTTGAGTAATAGTTCGAGTAAGTCTTGAATGAGCCCCTCGAAAGCTTGATGCAAATAAACGGATTTTTGTTCTACGTCTCCGAGCTATATATCCTCGTTTAATTCTAGTCATTGAATAAATGAAATGCAACTTTGATGAATAACTAATTGATTTCCTTTCTTTCAGTTATTCTTTTCTCCTTTCCGAGTCTATTAATAACAAAACGCATTTTTCCAATGTATAAAATCAAAATTCCACCGGCTTTTGCTACTATAACCTTCCCGACCACGATTTCTTTTTTGTTCTAGGGATTTCACCTTAAAATACGAAATTGTATTGATACTGGGTATCAAAAAAAATAGAAATTGATAAAGAAATAGTGGGTTCCTTCGTTTCTATGGTTACCTCTTAAACGGTGAGGTCCTCTCTATACACCGGAGCTCCTTCTTTCATTTCATCAATGTTATTGTTAACTTGTACAGTTCACCCTCTTCGGCTCTACCCATGAATTAGCTAGTAATCGGTCTTTCACAACGAGATCCACCTATACAGTAACGGTATTTAATTATGAGGATTTGTTGGGTAGCTGACCCTCTTAGTCCGCTCTTGGAAGAATAAGGCCATAATCTTTCGGTTAAATAGGATTTCCTCTGCTTAATGGATAAGCATTTGTTACCAATGGGGGATTCTTTCTCATCTAAAATGGAAAATAGAGGTGATTGGATTTTCACCAATAGAAACCATAAATTTGATACACAATAAAAGGATACGATAAATCTTTTTTATTTATTTTTAGGTAGTGAACGGGGTTGTTCTATTCATTCTATCCTCTTCACTGGTACTGATCACTGATACGGGAAATATTTTGTACTTTTTTTTGTCCCGGTCCATGGTCTGAACGAGTCGCACATACACCCTAGTACATGTTCCTCGACGCTGAGGGCATCCCCGAAGGGCGGGCGATTTCGTAACATTTCTGATTGGCTGTCTTGTGTTTCTAATAAGTTGTTTAATAGTTGGCATGTTGAATTGTATACATAATGAGTTGGTTTAGATCAATCCTAACCGGATGATTATGAATTACTTCTCTATTCTATATTAATAGTAATAGAAAAGATTATATTAACCCCCCCGGTAAGAAGATAAAATCTAAAATTGCGGATTTGCGTGAAATCCCTGCTATTTTTTTTATTCAACCGCTACAAGATCAACAATTCCATGAGCTTGGGCTTCTGTTGCTGACATAAAAACATCCCTTTCCATGTCTTCGGATACAACCCATAAGGGTTTGCCTGTTCTTTGTACATAAACCCTTGTGATGGTTTCGCGCAGCTTCAGTAGTTCTTCCGCTTCCAGGATAAATTCTCCCGTTTGTGCCTCATAAAAAGAACTAGCGGGTTGATGAATCATTACCCTGATGATTTAATAAATGGTTTTCTCTATCTCGCATGATGGGTCAAAGATAATAAAAAAAAGATAGGATTAACAACCGTACAGGCATCCTTTGTGCATTGCATACGGCTCCACAATGGAATTCATTTTTTTACCTTCCATCGAAGGAATAGAAAAAAGAGGCTCTATCAGACCCAGATCAGTAAATGATCCAATAACCACCCTTCCTTTTTTTTAGTAATTTTAAAATACTATGATGGTTCCGTTGCTTTATTATTTCGTTTATTATTCAGCAATCCCAAGGTTTCTTTTTTTTTTTTTCAATTTTTAAATAAATATAAATATTTCGTATTATTTCATAACATAAATATTATTAAGAGTCTTCCGCCGTGAAAACAAAAAAGTTTGTGATGCTGAAAGAGGCCCCCGATAAATCAGATAAAATCGGAAATGCCTTTTATCTCATACTACTCTTTCGATACAAAATCTAATGGTTTAGGTTTAGAAAAAAAAACAATAAAAAAAAATTCTCATATCGAATTCAAAGTGCCATGCTATTATTACTTAATATTCATATTTTATATTGCGAAGGCATAGTTTTCTTTTTTGTCTCAAATAAAAAAAAAAAAAACTCATTGGCGCCAAGCGTGAGGGAATGCTAGACGTTTAGTAATTTCTCCTCCGACCAGAATAAAAGATCCCATTGAAGCGGCTAATCCCATGCATATTGTCTGTACATCTGGTCGCACAAATTGCATAGTATCATAAATAGCTACTCCGGGTATTACCCATCCACCGGGAGAGTTTATAAATAAATACAGATCTTTGGTATCATCCTCTATACTGAGATATACCATAAGACCAATAAGTTGATTCGAGATCTCACTATCAACCTCTTGGCCTAAAAAAAGTAATCTTTCTCGATAAAGTCGGTTGATTAAGATAAAATTGTATCCCTTAAGAACCGTGCGGGCACCTTTTGATACATACGGTTCAAAAAAAAAATAGCGAAAAAAAGAATCAATGTTTAGATTCTAGCCTTCTTTAGAGGACTCTTTCTAACTTCTAATGAAGGGGCTTTTTCTTCCCTTCCATTTTTCAATAAATATGAGTTTTGGCTTTTGGCCCGCGGTCGTTTATCTATACTATAAATTTCAATAAATAAAAAACCAATTCATTAAATTTATCGAACTAACTTTTCATTGATGTATTGTTTTGTTTCATCGAGATAAAATTAAAATTGCGATGTCATTTTCTTGTTCCCGAATGGTCTTCTTCAATTCTTTTAGGTTTATGCTCTACTCCGAGTAAAGATCTGCCCGATTTGGATTTGCACATATAGGACAAATGCCCCAATAGCATGTCTTTTTGCTACGACTTCTTTTTTTTTCAATTTATTTCAGGCTTTTAACCAAATATTCAACCAACGTATTCATCATATTACTGGATTGATTAACAGTTTTATATCAATGCCATTTAAAAATAGAATATGATACAAGTAGTAATCATAAAATAGATAGATTCCAAATTTAGTTTTTTCTAAGCGGAGCCTGGATACTTCATTTTATCAGTCCAACCAAGCAAACCATAAATTATTCTAATTGATAATATAAATCTGGATACCCCCCCCAAAAATAGATCTAATTGCACTTCACGCTCCAAATTTTTGATAATTCAATCAATCTGTCTTGGGCGAAAGAGAGGATATCTCGATCGGGAGAGAGAACGGGGAAATACCATATGACCCAATATATCTGACAAGTCGCACTATACGTCAACCCACGATGCATCTTCCTCTCCAGGACTTCGAAAAGGTACTTTTGGAACACCAATAGGCATTAAAAGAAAAAGAATTAAGTACTATAAGCTCACTTTGATGTGGAAGCGTAACAACGGGTTTATTGTCTTAATAAAAAAGATGGGCCTTTATCGGATTTTATCTTTTAGCATATTTTATACAGAGATTGAATAAGTTCACAAAAAAGGAAGACAGAATGAATAAAGGAAAATTCTTCCGAATAGGTTTTTTGAATTATGACCAAATCCGTATACATTCACTCATATAAACATAGGATCAACTCCCATCCACCATTGCGTATTGGTACTTATTGAGTATAGAATAGATCTGCTTCTTTTTGTTCCTACGAATAGAATTGTTCCATTATTACTAAAAGAATAGACCAAATATTAATCCTTTCGCCAATGGAATCCCCTGAGGGGAGGTCCATAGCATAGTTTTTTTCAGTGCAATAAAGTTAGATAGTGTCTATTTTTCGTTGATAAAGAGGTATTTCCATGGGTTTGCCTTGGTATCGTGTTCATACGGTTGTATTGAATGATCCCGGTCGTTTGCTTTCTGTTCATATAATGCATACAGCTCTAGTTGCTGGTTGGGCCGGTTCAATGGCTCTATACGAATTAGCAGTTTTTGATCCCTCTGATCCTGTTCTTGATCCAATGTGGAGACAAGGTATGTTCGTTATACCCTTCATGACTCGTTTAGGAATAACCAATTCATGGGGGGGTTGGAGTATCACAGGGGGGACTATAACAAATCCGGGTATTTGGAGTTACGAAGGTGTGGCCGGAGCACATATTGTGTTTTCTGGATTGTGCTTCTTGGCAGCTATCTGGCATTGGGTGTATTGGGATCTAGAAATATTTTGTGATGAACGTACAGGAAAACCCTCTTTGGATTTGCCGAAGATTTTTGGAATTCATTTATTTCTCTCAGGGGTGGCTTGCTTTGGTTTTGGCGCATTTCATGTAACGGGATTGTATGGTCCGGGAATATGGGTATCCGATCCTTATGGATTAACCGGAAGGGTACAATCTGTAAATCCCGCGTGGGGTGTCGAAGGGTTTGATCCTTTTGTTCCGGGCGGAATAGCCTCTCATCATATTGCAGCAGGTACATTGGGCATATTAGCGGGCCTATTCCATCTTAGTGTTCGTCCGCCCCAACGTCTATACAAAGGATTACGTATGGGAAATATAGAAACCGTCCTTTCGAGTAGTATCGCTGCTGTCTTTTTTGCAGCTTTTGTTGTTGCTGGAACTATGTGGTATGGTTCAGCAACAACCCCGATTGAATTATTTGGGCCCACTCGTTATCAATGGGATCAGGGATACTTCCAGCAAGAAATATATCGAAGGGTTGGTGCCGGGCTAGCCGAAAATAAAAGTTTATCAGAAGCTTGGTCTAAAATTCCAGAAAAATTAGTTTTTTATGATTATATCGGTAATAATCCCGCAAAAGGTGGATTATTCAGAGCGGGTTCCATGGACAACGGGGATGGAATAGCTGTTGGGTGGTTAGGACACCCTGTTTTTAAAGATAAAGAAGGGCGCGAACTTTTTGTACGTCGTATGCCGACTTTTTTTGAAACATTTCCGGTTGTTTTGGTAGACGGAGACGGAATTGTTAGAGCCGATGTTCCTTTTAGAAGAGCAGAATCGAAGTATAGTGTTGAACAGGTCGGTGTAACTGTTGAGTTCTATGGCGGTGAACTCAATGGAGTGAGTTATAGTGATCCTGCTACTGTGAAAAAATATGCTAGACGTGCTCAATTGGGTGAAATTTTTGAATTAGATCGTGCTACTTTGAAATCCGATGGGGTTTTTCGTAGCAGTCCTAGGGGTTGGTTTACTTTTGGGCATGCTTCGTTTGCTTTGCTCTTCTTCTTCGGACACATTTGGCATGGTGCTAGAACCTTGTTCAGAGATGTCTTTGCTGGGATTGACCCAGATTTAGATGCTCAAGTAGAATTTGGGGCATTCCAAAAACTTGGAGATCCTACTACAAGAAGACAGGTAGTCTGATACAAGATTGCTCTGTTCCTTTTTGCCTTTATTTTTTGATTGGACATAGGTAGGGTACCGGATAAATCTTGATTCGGATTGCTGACTTTTCGTTTCTTTGACTCTTGTCTTGGTCTTTTTTTTTATCCGGAAAAAGATCCCAACTAAACAGGTATGGAAGCTATAATTGTAAACCGAAATCAAATCTATGGAAGCATTGGTTTATACATTCCTCTTAGTCTCGACTCTAGGAATAATTTTTTTCGCTATCTTTTTTCGCGAACCACCTAAAGTTCCAACTAAAAAGATGAAATGATTTCTCATTATCTCAATTGAAGTAACGAGCCTCACAATCACAATATTGTGAGGCTCATTACTTCAACTAGTCCCCGTGTTCTTCGAATGGATCTCTTAGTTGTTGAGAGGGTTGCCCAAAAGCAGTATATAAGGCATACCCAGTGAAACTTACAAGTAAACCAGATATAGAGATGGCAACTAGGGTTGCTGTTTCCATTATTATATAATTTCAAGACCACAATGGATCTACGATAAGATCATTTATTTACAATGGAATGGTATACAAAGTCAACAGATCTCACTGAATAAAAAAAAATAGGATTTATGGCTACACAAACCGTTGAGGATAGTTCTAGATCTGGTCCAAGACGAACTATTGTAGGGGATTTATTGAAACCATTGAATTCGGAATATGGTAAAGTGGCTCCTGGGTGGGGAACTACGCCTTTGATGGGTGTCGCGATGGCTCTATTTGCGATATTCCTATCTATTATTTTGGAGATTTATAATTCTTCCATTTTACTGGACGGAATTTCAATGAATTAGATTCGTTTCACAAGAACCCCTAAATAAACTTTTCAATAAAAAGTAAGTATGTGGGTCTCCGTTTTTTAGCCCACTCTTTTTTGGTAGTTCGATCGTGGAATTTATTTTTTCTGTATTTCCGGAATATGAGTGTGTGACTTGTTATAATTGATCCTATGGATACGACAGAGAAAAAGTTGGTCATCTTGATCAAGATGATTTTATCTCGTTAGATATTCAGTCTAGGCTAGTATCTGGAGCACAGAATATATGAAATAGATTACAAAATATTAGAACAAATATTAGAACTATGATTCATACTTATCAGACCCCGCGGCCGGACTCCGAAAAAAGAGTTAGAAGTGATAAATAAAAAAAAATTATTCTTTCGTTTATACTTATTTTTTTTTAAGGATTGATAAATTTCTTTGTCTTTTTTTTCATTATATTCAGTCATTGAATAAGTGATAATCCAAGGGTTCTTACTCAGGGAATTTTTGAACTTTTTTTTGAAGGTTTTATTGAATCATCGTGGTTCTAGTCTGAATATAAGGTTTTAATTGCTTCATAGGGTCTTAACAAGAGAATTCCTATCAATAATAAAGAAAACAAGAGTAAAGTCGCATTACACACAAATCAAAGAAAAAAATAGGTAAATAGAAGATTCAAGAGGCCTGTAATGATCAATATAAACACGAATGAGCCGACTTGATATTTAGGCATTATAACCACAAAGAAGACTTTTCGGATTTTCAGTCTTTCGTATCTTCAGAGAAAAAATTGAATCATAGGATTAAGAAGTTTCAAACTTTTTATTACACATATCCGTTACGAGTGGTCTTTGGGTGTTTCTGTTTGAGCCGTACGAGATGAAATTCTCATATACGGTTCTCAGAGGGGGTCCCCCTAGGTTTACCTATCTCAATAAAGTGTATGATTGGTTCGAAGAACGTCTTGAAATTCAGGCGATTGCAGATGATATAACTAGTAAATACGTTCCTCCTCATGTCAACATATTTTATTGTCTAGGAGGAGTTACGCTTACTTGTTTTTTAGTACAAGTAGCTACGGGGTTTGCTATGACTTTTTACTACCGTCCGACCGTTACTGAGGCTTTTGCTTCTGTTCAATATATAATGACTGAAGCTAACTTTGGTTGGTTAATCCGATCAGTTCATAGATGGTCGGCAAGTATGATGGTCTTAATGATGATCCTGCACGTATTTCGCGTGTATCTTACTGGTGGCTTTAAAAAACCTCGCGAATTGACTTGGGTTACAGGTGTGGTTCTGGCTGTATTGACCGCATCCTTTGGTGTAACTGGTTATTCCTTACCTCGGGACCAAATAGGTTATTGGGCAGTCAAAATTGTAACAGGTGTACCAGAAGCTATTCCAGTAATAGGGTCGCCTTTGGTAGAGTTATTACGCGGAAGTGCTAGTGTGGGACAATCTACCTTGACTCGTTTTTATAGTTTACACACTTTTGTATTACCTCTTCTTACTGCCGTATTTATGTTAATGCACTTCCCAATGATACGTAAGCAAGGCATTTCTGGCCCTTTATAGAGAATAGAAACCATAGATTTGTAATCAGTTATTTATTACTCGGGGGAGGAAGAAGAGTATTTCATTGCTGCAAATATGGATTATTGAAAAATAAGACATGTATTTGGATATTTCCTTTCAACTCCACGAAATTGTATTCGTTGTTTGACACTAATAGTTGAAGGGAATTCGTCGAAGAGAAAATGTATTATGGGAGTGTGTGACTTGAACTATTGATTGGGCCGTGTGGATATATGTCTTTTTATCTGCCACATTGGAATTCACAACCAAGTGTGTCTTTGTTCCAACCACCGTCAAAGCTCCATACAGAGGGTAGGCTGGTTCGCTTGAAGAGAATCTTTTC